CCAGGAACCAGATTTGAACTGGTGACACGAGGATTTTCAGTCCTCTGCTCTACCAACTGAGCTATCCCGGCCATTGCCGAAGTATCATCCTCATTTTACTAGATGACTTAGGCCTATGTCAATTAAAAGAAACTCAAAAAAAAAAGTAGTAAATAAAAAAAGTTTTATACCGGGAATTTCTTGGATCTTCGAAAAGAAGACTTTCTAAGTTTTAAAATTAAAAATTAATTATATAGATTCTAAATCATTCAAAGCGATATTTTTTTTTTTCTCATTTGTACGTGTATGATATATGCCACAAGACTTGTCTATAATAAGAAAAGAAATTATAGTTTTTAAAGGCGTAGGATGAATGAAAAAAGATAATGAATTCTTGAATAACGAAAAAAAGGTAAGGCGTCAAACATACTTTTTGGGGGAGTAGAGTTGGGGATAGAGGGACTTGAACCCTCACGATTTTAAAAGTCAACGGATTTTCATCTTACTCTAAATTTCATTGTTGTCAGTATTGACATGTAGAATGGGACTCTATCTTTATTCTCGTACGATTAATAAGTTCCACCAAGGATCTATCAGACTATGAAGTGAATCATTTGATCAATGAATATTCGATTTTTTCTTAAACTTCGAATTGATTCACAACATTTCTATTTTTTTTATAAAAAAAAAATAGAAATTGAGATTCAGGTCGTCATTTTTTAGATCGTTTTGTGTTACCTATATTTAGACAAAATAGGTTTTTATTCTTCATCCTTTTTTATTTGAAGTTTGGATCGAAGGATTCCCTTATCAACACAAGTTAATGAACTCCATTTGTTAGAACAGCTTCCATTGAGTCTCTGCACCTATCCCTTTTTCTCGCTTTCTAAACTCAGGTTTATTCGCGTAAACCAGGATTTGGCTCAGGATTGCCCATTGTTAATTCCAGGGTTTCTCTGAATTTGAAAGTTATCACTTAGTAGGTTTCCATACCAAGGCTCAATCCAATTAAGTCCGTAGCGTCTACCGATTCCGCCATATCCCCTTTTTGCTTTGAGATTAGGATCTCATTATTATGTCTTTCCGCTTTTTCTTATGCCGAAACTTCGGAATTCATTACATATAGATACTTTTTTATTTCTTTGGTATCTTCTTTCTTTTTTTTTTAGCCCAATCCATATTGATTTAGTCTAATCAACTAAGATTCTATCATTTTTGTATTTTCAATTCAATATGGTTATATATTACATAACATATATATGTTATTCCTTTTCTCATCTTTGTCTTAAATTTTAAGAAATAGTCGAACGGTCGATTCTTTTTTTTTTTTTTACTTCCATGAAAAGAAATTTATGATTATTATTGAAACTTAGAATTCTACAATGTGCAGCGGAAAAAGATTATAAGTCTACTTCGTAGATTTTAAATTATAATAATTCTAAAAAATTCTATTCGAATATTCATTTCGAATATTAATTCGAATAATTCTATATTATTAGAATTATTAGAAAAAAGTCTAAAATAATAGCATGAGGTTAGAACAAAAAAACAATAATTTCAAATCAGATATCATTTAACTAAAAAAAATATTTCTTATCTAATTAAGATTTTCTTGTTTATAAACTAATGAAATCCAAATAATAAAGTCGATATATTGCTATATTCTATTAATTAAGGTTATGTTTTATTTATTTAATGATAGTCACTATTTATTTGAGCTATGTTTTGTTCTAGAATATATAGAATATGATTAATTAATTCTAAATAGATAAGGAAAAATATGAATAGAATAGTTAATTGATACGATATAGTAGTTTATTGAATTTGTATGCACGCGCTTTTTTATTTGAGCCCGCTTAGCTCAGAGGTTAGAGCATCGCATTTGTAATGCGATGGTCATCGGTTCGATTCCGATAGCCGGCTTTTCCATATTTTTTCGTTTTTTTAGATTATTTTTAATCTATTTTCAAAATCAAAGAAGATTGAAAAAACTTATTTCACCTTTTCCCAGAGTTACCAATCCATTTATATTATGTCATATAAACTTCCATATAGGAATATATATTGGGTAAAAGGATTAGATCTTTGCAAAATAAATCAAGAAAATAAAGGAAAATTTTTATGATTTATTTTATTTATATATATTGTATATACAATAAAACAAAATCTGTATAGTGAGAGAATATATCTTCTTACTCTTTGTATTCCAATAGTTTATTGGAGTGGATTTCACGTCATTTATCATTATCATTTAGTTCCGTTTTAATTTTGTTTAGTTTTGTACAATTTAAATAAAAAAAGGAGTCTTTATGTCACGTTACCGAGGGCCTCGTTTTAAAAAAATACGCCGTCTGGGGGCTTTACCGGGACTAACTAGTAAAAGGCCTAGGGCAGGAAGCGATCTTAGAAACCAATCGCGCTCCGGAAAAAAATCTCAATATCGTATTCGTTTAGAAGAAAAACAAAAATTGCGTTTTCATTATGGTCTTACAGAACGCCAATTACTTAAATATGTTCGTATCGCCGGAAAAGCCAAGGGGTCAACAGGTCAAGTTTTACTACAATTACTTGAAATGCGTTTGGATAACATCCTTTTTCGATTGGGTATGGCTTTGACTATTCCTCAAGCACGCCAATTAGTTAACCATGGACATATTTTAGTTAATGGTCATATAGTTGATATACCAAGTTATCGCTGCAAACCCCGAGATATTATTACAGTGAAGGATGAACAAAACTCTAGAACTTTGGTTCAAAATCTTCTTGATTCATCTGCCCCCGAGGAATTGCCAAACCATCTGACTCTGCACACATTCCAATATGAAGGGTTAGTCAATCAAATAATAGATAGGAAATGCGTCGGTTTGAAAATAAATGAATTGCTTGTCGTAGAATATTACTCTCGACAGACTTAATAAACTAAAAAAATAACTAAAAACAAGAATTCGGACAACTCCCCTTCGCCCTCCTTTTTGATTAAAAATAAAAAGGAACAGGGTAAGGGATTTTGTCGGGGAATCTTTTTCCTATTCATGTATCATAGATTGGTAGGGATATTTGGATCCCTTGTTTGCTCTTCCCAGCATATTCCATATCAAAGAAATTAGGAATAGAGAATCTATTTAAAAATAAAATAAATATTAGGTAGATTTTATATATATTCTTTTTTTTTTTTTTATACATTGTGGTCAATCACGTAAGATTGGTGAATTAGTTGAAAGTACGGAAAGAGAGGGATTCGAACCCTCGGTAAACAAAAGCCTACATAACAGTTCCAATGTTACGCCTTCAACCACTCGGCCATCTCTCCGACACCAGGATTATGACTGAGTACCTAGGTGAATAGCGAGTTATTCATCGTTTTTTAGATTATGGTTAATAGATACCTTTTTTGACCGGAAAAATTGTAAGTAGATAGAAGGTTTTTTATTTTAATGAGTCCGCTTTTATGTTAGTTCGTACTATACAATTCCTTTGTTTGTGAGAAAATTTTCTCACAAAAGAAAAGGTAAAGGAAATAAAAAGAGTTATAGAATGGATTACTACCTATGCCAAGATCGCGTATAAATGGAAATTTTATTGATAAAACCTTTACAATTGTAGCCGATATCTTATTACGAGTCATTCCGACAACTTCCGGAGAAAAGGAGGCATTTACTTATTACAGAGATGGTGCGATTTGATTATCATTATTTTTTTTCTCGCCGATTTGGAATAGAAAGAAAAACGAGTATTGAAAAAAATCTACGCTTTTGAAGGTGAAGTTTATAATATAAAAAAAGCAATCCCTTCTGTCATGTATCCACGATTAATGCAGCCTTAGATGCTTCAACTGTGAATTCTAGTATTGAGCAAAAGGTTTTTACCTATGGTTCCCGTATTACAGATCAATCCTACTACACTAATACAATATACGAATAGGAGGCATAGGGGAATAAGCACTACGCCGAGAAATCAACAACACTAAAACTTTCTTCAAAATGATTCCTTTTCTTTCTTCTTCTTCTTTGGGATTGGGACTAATTAAAATGGTTGGAACAATAAACATCCATCTCGTTCGTACTTTGGATACCCGTATAACCATTGAAGACTGTTGAAGTGGCTAATTCCTGGAAATTTAGGGGCGTTGAGAACAAAGAAATTTTTAGAGTTTACTTTTTTATTTTTATCTAGCATGAACCCACTTGGTAGTAAGAAAAGATCTTTTGCAAGAAGGTTGGCTAGGGATTTCTTGTAAAAACATTAGCCCCGCTTAGTTCATAATGACATCAAATTTTTCCATATATTATTTTCATTATGCACCTAAAGGAGGAGCCGTATGAGATGAAAATCTCACATACGGTTCTGAAACGGAGCATTCGTTAAAGCGAATGACGACCGTAACGGATGTCGGCTCAATCGGAAGGAAATTATGCGGAAGCATTACAGAATTATTATGAAGCCATGCGCCTAGAAATTGACCCCTATGATCGAAGTTATATACTCTATAATATAGGCCTTATACACACAAGTAATGGGGAACATACGAAAGCTTTAGAATATTATTTTCGGGCATTAGAACGAAACCCATTTTTACCACAAGCTTTTAATAATATGGCTGTGATCTGTCATTACGTGCGACTATCTCCACTATAGAAAAAAAGAACGAACAGCTAGTCAATTAAATACTAGAAACACAAAAAAGGGCTTTCTACATAAGCATCGTACAAAACGATTTTTTATCAGCTGTAGCAAAAAAATAAACTTCATAGATCAAATATGAAGTGAAGACTGGATATGCCTAAATACTTTCTTTCTATGGATAAAAAAAGATTTAATTGATAGAGGAAGCACCGTAAAGATCAATTGGAAAGGTTTTGGACCGATACAACAAGAGCTGTTTATTTATATCATAATATGAGATAAATCTTCGGAATCTACTTATGTAATAGAGTAGATCACCTAAGGTATTGAGCAGCGGTGTAGCATCAGATCCTAAAGACAGTAAGTCTTTTTCTTTTTTATGAAGTATGAAAAAAAGT